TTGAAACCTTGGCACAGATCCAAATTGAAGCCCTATTTTTCTTCTTATAAAGATCTAAAGAAAGAACAACAAAAGTTTTCTTTTTTAACGGCTTGGGGAACGCAAACTACCCTTCCCTTTGGTTCTGTCCCCCCCAAAACTTCCTTTTTTAAGCCTATTTTTAAAGAACTTAAAAAAAAAATTCGAAAAACGAAAAATAATCATTTTCGAGTTCTAAGCGTTTTAAAAGAAAGAACAAAAAATTTTCTACAAGATTCAAAAGAACCAAAAGGGGTGGTTATCAAAAACGTTTTATTTCTGTTTATAAAAAAAATAAAAAAAGAACTCTTAAAAGTACATCCAACTCGATTATTTATATTGAGAAAGGTGTATGAATCCGGCGAAACTAAAAAAAAAAAAGATTCTATAATTAGGAATCAGATAATTAACGACTCGTTTAGAAAAATTAAATCTACAGATAATACAAATTATTCACTGAGAGAAAAAAAAATTAAAAATCTGGCTGATAGAACAAGCACAATCAGAAAGAAAACAAAGAGTCTTACAAAAGAAAAAAACAGCAACGCCAAGAAAAGAAGTAGTCCTAACAAAACAAGTTATAGTTATAATGGAAAAGAAAAATCACCAAAAATTTTTTGGAAAATATTAAAAAAAAAAAAAAGAAGAAATCGATTAATCTATAAATTAGATTTGTTTATAAAAATTTTCATTAAAAGAATATACATCGATATCTTTCTATGTATCATTCATATTGCCAGAATTCCTACACAACTAGTTCTTGAATCAAGAAATTTTTGTTTTGATAAATACATTTACAATAATAAAACAAACCAAGAAATAAAAAATAAAAAAAACAAAAAAGAAATTAACTTTATTTCGACTCTAAAAAGTGAACTTTACAATATTAAGAATAGTAAGAGGAATTCACATCTTTTTTTTGACTTATCCTCTTTATCACAAGCATATGTATTTTACAAATTATCACAAACCCAAGTTATTAATTTGTATAAATTAAGATCTATTTTTGAGTATCATGTAACTCCCGTTTTTCTTAAGACTACAATAAAAAATTATTTTGTAACACAAGGAATATTTCATTCCGAATTAAGACATACAAAACTTTCAAGTTCTGAAACGAATCAATGGAAAAACTGGTTAAGAGGTCATTATCAATACAATTTATCTCAGATTAGATGGTTTGAATTAATACCACAAAAATGGCGAACTACAATAAATGAAGGTGGTATTACCCAAAATAAAGATTTAACAAAATGCAATTCGTATGAAAAAGATCGATTACTTTATCACAAAAAACAAAAGGATTTTAAAGTATATCCATTACCAAACCAAAAATATAATTTTAAAAAATACTATATATATAATCTTTTATCATATAAATCTATTAATTCTGAAATTAAGAAGTCCTCATATATTATTTATGGATCACCATCAGAATTAAATAACAACCAAAAAATTACTTTTAATTACAACAATTATAAACAAAATTTATTTGAAAGCCTGGAGGAAATTCCTATCAATCATTATCTAGAAAAGGTCGATATTATGTATATGCAAAAAAATCCAGATAGAAAATATTTTGATTGGACAATTCTCAATTTTTTTCTAAGACAAAAAATAGATATTGAGGCCTGGACCAAAATGTATTATAGCAGTAATATAAATACTAAGCTTGGAAGTAAGAATTACCAAAAAATTGAGAAAATGGATAAAAACGATATTTTTTATCTGATGATTCATCAAAATTTAGAAATAAATCCAATCAATGATAAGAAACTCTTTTTTGATTGGATGGAAATGAATGAAGAAATTCTAAACTCAATATCGACAAATCCGAAACTTCCGTTCTTCCCAGAATTTGTGCCACTTTATAATGTATACAAAATAAAACCATGGATTATACCAAGCAAATTACTTCTTTTAAATTTAAATAAAAAGAAAAACATCAATGAAAAGAAAAAATTCCATTTTTTTAGACCATCAAATGAAAAAAGATATTCTGAATTAATGAATCGAAATCAAGAAGAAAAAAAACCCGCGGGCCGAAGAGGCCTTGGATCATATTCACAAAACCAAGATAAAATGAAAAAACAATATAAGATCCGAAATAAGATGAGACCAGAAATAATTTTCTTACGGAAACACTATTTGCTTTTTCAATGGATAATAGACGATGGTTTAATTCCGAATTTAACTGAAAGAATGATCAATAATATCAAGATATATTGTTACTTGCTTGGACTGATAAATCCAAGAGATACTACTATATCGTCTATTCAAAGGAAAGAAATAAATCTGGATATAATGGTGATTCGAAAAAAATTGACTCCTATAGAATTGAATAAAAAGGGGATATTTTTTATCGATCCCATTCGTTTGTCTGTAAAAAACGACGGATACTTTATTATATATCAAACCGTAAGTATATCGTTGGTTCATAAAAGTAAGTACCAAACTCCTCAAAGATATCGAGAACAAAGATATATCAATAAAAATAAATTGGATGAATCTATCCCAAGATATCAAATAATAATTCGAAAGAGAGACAAAAAACATTATGATTTTATCGTTCCTGAAAAGATTTTATCATCTAGACGTCGTAGAGAATTGAGAATTCTAATTTCTTTCAACTCAAAGAATATAAATAGTGTGGATAAAAATCGAGTATTTTGTAACAAAAAGAACATAAAAAACAGGAATCCTTTTTTGGATCAAAAAAAGCATCTTGATAGAGATAAAAATGAATTAATTAAATTAAAGTTATTTCTTTGGCCTAATTATCGATTAGAAGACTTAGCTTGTATGAATAGATATTGGTTTAATACCAATAATGGAAGCCGTTTTAGTTTGTTAAGAATATATCCACAATTAAAAATTGGTTGATGGTACATTTTTCCTATATATTCTGTACCATATAGAAAAGCAAACAGATGCACATATGCCCTGTCTTACGTCCCAGTTTAATATTAGATCTTTTTTATTTAATACTAAGTCAATGACGTATCAATTTGTTTGGATAAAATAAAAAAAATAAACGAATATATGGAATATTCCGAATTTTCGGTCTAAATTATTTGACGTTGTAAGTGTAAAAACGTACCATCTACTTTTTTATCCCTGTCCAACTAAAATTAAAATTCTTGTGTATACTAATTACTACATTAAAATGACTAATATTATTATTACTGATCAAATAAAATATTTTATATGTAAATTAAAGGGTAGAAGGAGCTTTTTTATGATAAAAAATCCATTCAGTGCAATTATTTTGAAAGAGGAAAACGAAGACAACAAGGGGTCTGTTGAATTTCAAGTAGTGAGTTTCACCAATAGGATACGGAGACTTACTTCACATTTGGAATTGCACAAAAAAGACTATTTATCTCAGAGAGGTCTACGTAAAATTCTAGGAAAACGTCAACGGCTGCTCGCCTATTTGTCAAAAAAAAATAGAGTACGTTATAAAGAATTAATCGGACAGTTGGAGATTCGAGAAACAAAAAATCATTAATTTGAAGAGTCGTTTTGAATTTTCGCTTAAATTTTGATGAACCTCTTTTCGCTTTCAGCAATTCATGGAAGAATGAATCGGGAAAAACTTATGACTGCACCAGCTACACGAAATGACCTTATGATAGTCAATATGGGCCCTCAGCACCCATCAATGCACGGTGTTCTTCGACTCATTGTTACTCTAGATGGTGAAGATGTTATTGACTGTGAACCGATATTGGGTTATTTACATAGAGGAATGGAAAAAATTGCGGAAAACCGAACAATTATACAATATTTGCCGTATGTAACACGTTGGGATTATTTAGCTACTATGTTCACTGAAGCAATAACTGTAAATGCACCAGAGCAGTTAGGCAATATTCAAGTGCCTAAAAGGGCCAGCTATATCAGAGTCATTATGTTAGAGTTAAGTCGTATAGCTTCGCATTTGTTATGGCTTGGCCCTTTTATGGCAGATATTGGCGCACAGACCCCCTTCTTCTATATTTTTCGAGAAAGAGAATTGATATATGACCTATTCGAAGCTGCTACCGGTATGCGAATGATGCATAATTATTTTCGTATTGGAGGAGTCGCTGCTGATTTACCTTATGGCTGGGTAGATAAATGTTTGGATTTTTGTGATTATTTTTTAACAAGAGTTACTGAATATCAAAGGCTTATTACACGGAATCCTATTTTTTTAGAGCGAGTTGAGGGAGTAGGCATTATTGGCGGAGAGGAGGCAATTAATTGGGGTTTATCGGGACCAATGCTCCGAGCTTCCGGAATACAATGGGATCTTCGAAAGGTTGATCATTATGAGTCTTACGATGAATTTGATTGGGGAGTTCAATGGCAAAAGGAAGGGGATTCATTAGCTCGTTATTTAGTACGAATCGGTGAAATGACAGAATCAATAAAAATTATTCAACAGGCTTTAGAAGGAATTCCGGGGGGGCCCTATGAGAATTTAGAAATCCGGCGCTTTGATAAAGTATGGGATCCCGAATGGAATGATTTTGACTATCGATTTATCAGTAAAAAACCTTCTCCTACTTTTGAATTGTCAAAACAAGAACTTTATGTGAGAGTCGAAGCCCCAAAAGGAGAATTAGGAATTTTTCTGATAGGAGATAAGGGTGTTTTTCCTTGGAGATGGAAAATCCGACCACCGGGTTTTATCAATTTGCAAATCCTTCCTCAATTAGTTAAAAGAATGAAATTGGCTGATATTATGACAATACTAGGTAGCATAGATATCATTATGGGAGAAGTTGATCGTTAAAATGATAATAGATACAACAGAAGTACAAGCTATCAATTCTTTTTTTAGATTGGAATCCTTAAAAGAGGTATATGAGATCATATGGATGCTTGTCCCTATTTTTACTCCTGTATTAGGAATCACAATAGGTGTACTAGTAATTGTTTGGTTAGAAAGAGAAATATCTGCGGGGATACAACAACGTATTGGCCCTGAATAC